AACTCTCATGTCTTTTATTACTTTAGAGAAAAATCAAACTCGCAGAGTTTATCTTTTCAGGGGTTGAAAGACGAAATACGCATCCAATTTTTTTTTCATTTAGTTTTCTCTATCAGAACCAAAAAATAATGAATTTTCCTATAATTGAATTCTTTAATTCAATACAATATAAAATAATGAAGACTGTAAATAAAAGTAGTTTTATTACATTGATTTTTATTTTATATTGTATTGTCAGAACAAAAATAGCGTATACATACATTTTGGATCCATTCAGCCATGATCTACTAACTCTTATTCTACCTAATATTCTATATAGAATTTATAGAATTTAAAACTAAAAATAGAAAAAATTGGAATAAGAATAAAAAAGAATATTAAAAATAGATCAAAAAAGAGAGAACTGGGGATATAAAGAAAAATTTTCCTGCGTTCTGGAATCAAAGAAGGATAGAGAAAAATTCTTTTCTATGTCTAAAGAATAATAATTAACTCCTAAGCATTTAATCGGAAATATTGACAGATTCCTGCAGACTCCAAAGAAAATAAAGACCCGCTGTTTCGATTTAATCTATATCGATATCGCATTTTCATATCAGAATAGTAGATAGAGGAATAATTCAATAGGTTAGGTTCACTTACTTTTTCTTTTGTTGATTTCGAATCTTTACTTTTTTTGATTGTTTGATTTTACTAATGTAAAGTCAAATAGTTGTAGGGATAGTTGGTGATTCAAAAGAAAATTTCAAATTTCTCTGATTATCTGATTAGAAGAATAACTTGTTTTAATTCTAAGTCATTTTTCTAATTATACGCTTTTTTATTACAAATATAAACAATTTATCTATTATACCTTCAAATATGAACACTCTCGCTGGGATAAAACAAATATGAACACTCTCGCTGGGGTAAAAGCCCCTTATCGGATTTGAACCGATGACTTACGCCTTACCATGGCGTTACTCTACCACTGAGTTAAAAGGGCCTTTATCTTGTTTTATTCCGGAAAAACCCCTAGGAGTTTAGTGAATGTATTTAATTAGAACATATTTATAGATATCTATTTTATTCGCATAATGCGTTATTTCCAAATGATACATTTTATTTACTCAGTGAGTTATGGGGTAACCTAGCAAATATTGGTAAAATCAAAAAGGGTTTTTGACATTGTATTTTCTAAATATAAATCTAATTCAATTCAATGAATGGGCTTAAGACCGACTCTAATTGAACTAACACCCATGATGAAAAAATAATGCATGGACCCACTAATTCAACATGGATTCAAGATCTTTTCGCAAGTCGTTTACGAAGAGATTCTCTGAACCAAATTCTAAAAAAAAGGCGAAACTATAGATTTTAGATATACTAAAAAAAATCGAAATTATAGTAGATAATATCTAGATAATATAGTAAAATAGAGTCAAGTCAATAAAGTTGAAAAAAGAAGAGAAGAATAGAATGCTTAGCTTATATATAAATTATAATATCGAAATACCGACGAAATATCGAATGGAATGCCAATTCTAATGAAGGATTCATGAATAGACAAAAAATTCTATGGAATCCCGAAAGGCGAAAAACTTCTTCGGATATAGGCAGACTATCTATATTGACAATTTCAAAAAACTGCTCATACTATGAGCATAGTGTGCTGGTGGTCGGGCAAAGAGGCCCCCATCGTCTAGTGGTTCAGGACATCTCTCTTTCAAGGAGGCAGCGGGGATTCGACTTCCCCTGGGGGTAGGGTATTACGAAAGGAAATTGATTGATCAAGAATTATCAGTAAGCCCAGAATTGATTCTTCCCTGGGTCGATGCCCGAGCGGTTAATGGGGACGGACTGTAAATTCGTTGGCAATATGTCTACGCTGGTTCAAATCCAGCTCGGCCCAAAAATTAGCTAATTCACACACATGAAATGATATAACTCCTTTGTTTTCCAGAAATGTCTGATACGAAAAAAGGAAAAGTCCCATTTTTTCCCACCCGCTATTTGCGACTCTTTTCCTTTTTTTTAGTCTGATCTTGGTGATGATCTATATTCATACCATAATCTGTAAGTATAAAGTCTAAGAAAAAGAGTTTTTTCTTTACACTTTACATTAGTTTATTCTTTCTTTCTTTTCATTGAAAGGTTGATTATCTATCCATTTTGAAATAAGAAGGAAAGGATTATGAGTAATCCTTACTACTCTTAGCATTGCTATGTGTATATCAATAGATTATCACTCATGTCTCCGTTAGAAGACGACAATTCTAATCTAACTAAGCTAAATAGAAAGTTTTTGAATGAAATCATAAGAATATCTATACCGTCTACTTGATTTCCCCGGGATTGTAGTTCAATTGGTCAGAGCACCGCCCTGTCAAGGCGGAAGCTGCGGGTTCGAGCCCCGTCAGTCCCGACAGATCAAAACCCGCTACAAAAAAACACAAATATCTGTCCACTTCTTTGTTTTTTGTAAAAAAGTGAACAAATAGAAGAATTTTATTCTCAAGCGATCCTTCATTCATTTTTCACTTTTGGATTTATTATTTATTAATTGTTTCTTTATTTGTTATTTGTTTGCTGAGAAACGAAACAAATAACAAATAAAGAAATTCCATTTTGTTTCCTAATAACGAACGATTGGACGTAGAGAAAGGTATGTGGATTAGTACATACAATTAAAGAGAGCGTCTTATTGAGGATTTCAAAAAAAAAAAGAATATGATATATGATACTGGGAGTCTGGGATTTTCGATTCCTCCGACTTCTTGTAATGGAAATTACATTAAAGTGCCCTATGTTCGTCGGGAACACATGCAAAAATTTAATTTGAATTTGAAATGATCTATCTCAATCACACCTTTTTTGTTTGATTAGCTTCTTAGAAGGAGTTAAGTTATAACCCCCTTTTCTATTTTGCTTATATGTTTAGGTTTGTTTGTAACCAATGGAAGTGTAAAGGCGGTTAGATGATACTTCATCAGATGCGAAAGCAGTAGTTTAGATAAAAGAAAGAATGGAAAAAGGGTAGAAAAAAGTAAAAAAAAATTTCATTCAGTATGGATAAAGGATTCTCCTGTGTTATACTATATAACTATGTTATACTATTTAATTGTCGACGATGAATCTATTCGATCTTATCGTTCAGATTCAGATATTCTTATTGATCATATTGATATTGAATTGAATTTACAGGGGAAAGATTTATCATCTCTATGGGATTAAATCCCGAGTTATTGCGAAGTAAATAAAAAGAAAATAAATGGTGAGATTGAGATTATGGAAGTAAATATTCTCGCATTTATTGCTACTGCATTGTTCATTCTGGTTCCTACAGCTTTTTTACTTATAATATACGTAAAAACCATCAGCCAAAGTCAAGGCGATAAAGTGGAATGAAACTTGACTTCTTTATTCTTGTCACTGATTGAAGAAATAAAGAAGGGTAAAGGATTCGAATTTCACGTTTTAAATGAATTAATGAGCGGACTAGAATCAACAGTCTTCTAGGAGATCTGATCGGGGGAGTATAGTATGAGTATGGTAGAAAGATTCATTTTTCTTTCTACCATACTCTCATTTCTCATTATTGGTATTCTATTGGAGTGTATGTAGTGCCTAAAGGTGTACTGTATAACGGTGTAGGCTTAATATGGATCAAGCTACAATCTAATATCTATTTTCATACATGTCTATATGAATTATATGGATGTAATGTACAGAGCCCTCCTATTTCGTTTCTCGGCTTCATCCATTTTGATTCCACCCACTCACTCTGAAACAGAAGGAATCGTTTGATTCCGCAGTTCAATTTTCAATAATTGAATTAGTGGTACCTCTGCTCTAGAGTCCACTTCTTCCCCATACTACAAGTGAAAGTGAAAATGTAAAGACTACCATTAAAGCAGCCCAAGCGAGACTTACAATATCCATGTGAATTCTATCCCCTATCTCTATGAAGGAATTATTCCATTATTATTCAATAATAATAGTCGAATTTTTGGCACAGAGTCAAAAAAATATTTTGCTCCATATTGGTATTGGTGAAACAATTCTATGTTGAATAAGTTCGTATATGATTTTGTTTTATTTTCTATATTAAATAGAAATAGACCTGTTTTTCAATTGAAAGAATACCTTTTTTTGTATAAAAAAGTTGAAAATAAAAGTAACAAAAGCCAATAATAATTAATCCATTCAATCAATCTAATTAGATTGATTGAATGGATTAATTTTAGTAGTACTCAGAGATTTTTATGATTTTGCAGACAAAATAACTTGCGTCATTTTCGAAAATACTAATTAACTTACTCCCGGCCTAACCAAAGACTCAATCAGTAGTGGAGAGGCCAATTTACAGATTCCCTTTCAATACTAAAAGTTTTCCGTGAATTCGAAAGGATTTAGAGCACTTTATAGAACGGACCCTTCTGATGTTTCCGTTGAGGAAAAGGCAAGTTCCATCAGCAAAACAAAAACAATAGGGTATTTCGAGTCTTTTTTTTGTTGATCAGGCGACACCCAGATTTGAACTGGGGAAAAAGGATTTGCAGTCCCCCGCCTTACCGCTCGGCCATGGCGCCAAGACGCTACAAAATCGCTGCAAATATTCTCCAGGAGGGGAAATTCTTATGGCCCTTTCTCCTGTACTCCCGCTTTTCTTCATCTTAATCCTTTTCCTAAAATAAGTGCAATACTTCCTTGTTTTTGGATTGGATCTATCTTTTCGATTGACTGTATAGTATTTCAAAACACACAATATCTAACCCCCCCTTTTTTTATTGAGTCGAGAAACCTAATATGGATTTTCAGTCACAAAAGCCAAAATTCAGGTAAAATTTTGACCATTAACCGTGTGACTCGGAATTCATGAACCATTCTTGGATTTGAATCTAAAAAGGTTTTGTCCCAATAAGAAAAAAGAAAAATGAATTGATACAGAACTAATCAAGATTCAAAAAAACTACTTCTCAATTATAAGATCAATTATGCATATATGTAAACCCCACAGAACCTAAATTTTATTAGATATTAAATATATATATCTAATAAAATATCTTATTTGTTCTGTAATATGATTTTTATCCATAGAAAAAAAATCACTTTGATACAGCACGACATATGTTATCCAAAATAGAATTTCTATAAAAGAATAGAAGTAGTTTTTTGAATCTCGATAAGGAACAGATATGTATAGAAAGCTGGCGTCATATCTACAAATCTTTAATAAATTTTCATAAATACAAGTCTTCTTACACAATTAAATCTTATTATATGAATTAAACTCAAAACAAAAATAGATCAAATTTCTATGCATAGGCGAATCCTCCTTTTTTTAACTGAAGTATGAAATCTAGAAAAGGTCAAATGTTAATCATCTCGATCTTTTTTCTTATTATTCTTTCTTTCTCTCATCAAACGGACAAAATATAAAACATAGATCCGTTTCTTTTTCTGGTACTTAATCGGATTGTAATATGTAATATCATAATAATGGTAAATGGTCAAAATGGAATCCCTTTTTTGAATTCTATACAAAGCTCTAAAAATCCATATCATATGATAAGTCTCAGTTAAGTGTTAAGTCAAATAAGTCAAATTTATTAATTTATTTCCAGTTGTATCTGTTAAAAATTCCAATTTTGGAATAGAATTATCTTTATTCCCCGTTCATACTCCGTATCAATATTCTATATCCTATATAAAGTTATATAGTTAGATAAAATTTCATGTGATTCAGTAAACAGAATATCAATTCCATCGTTGCTAGATCAATCCATATGATTCGATAAAGAATGGTTCAATAATGGGATTTTTTCTATAAATGAGAAATGAAAAATGTTCAGGGATGAAAATGAGGGAACGTCTACAATACCTGGGTTTAATCAGATACAATTTGAAGGTTTTTGTAGGTTTATTGATCATGGCTTAACAGAAGAACTTTCTAAGTTTCCAAAAATGGAAGATACGGAGCAAGAAATTGAATTTCAATTATTTGTGGAAACATATCAATTAGTGGAACCGTCGATAAAAGAAAGAGATGCTGTATATGAAGCAATCACATATTCTTCTGAAGTATATGTATCCGCGAGATTAATTTGGAAAACCAGTAGGGATATGCAAGAACAAACAATTTTTATCGGAAACATTCCTATAATGACTTCCCTGGGAACTTCTATAGTAAATGGAATATACAGAATTGTGATTAATCAAATCTTGCAAAGCCCCGGTATCTATTACCGGTCGGAATCGGACCATAACGGAATTTCGGTCTATACCGGCACCATAGTATCGGATTGGGGGGGGAGGGTAGAATTAGAAATTGATAGAAAAGGGAGGATATGGGCTCGTGTAAGTAGGAAACAGAAAATATCTATTCTAGTTCTATCATCTGCTATGGGTTTGAATTTAAGAGAAATTTTAGAAAATGTTTGCTACCCTGAGATTTTCTTGTCTTTCCTAACTGAGAAAGAGAAAAAAAAAATGGGGTCAAAAGAAACTGCCATTTTAGAGTTTTATCAACAATTTACGTGTGTAGGCGGAGATCCTGTATTTTCTGAATCCCTATGTAAGGAACTACAAAAAAAATTCTTTCAACAAAGATGTGAATTAGGAAGGATTGGTCGACGAAATATGAACCATAGACTGAATCTTGATATACCTCAGACCAATATATTCTTGTTACCGAGAGATATAGTGGCGGCTGCGGATTATTTAATTGGAATGAAATTTGGAATGGGCGCACTTGATGATATGAATCATTTAAAAAATAAACGTATTCGTTCGGTTGCGGATCTCTTACAAGATCAATTTGGATTGGCTTTGGTTCGTTTAGAAAATATGGTGAGAGGCACTATATGTGGAGCAATTAGACATAAATTGATACCGACTCCTCAGAATTTGATAACTTCAACTCCATTAACAACCACTTATGAATCTTTTTTCGGGTTACACCCATTATCTCAAGTTTTTGATCGAACTAATCCATTGACACAAATAGTTCATGGTCGAAAGTTGAGTTATTTGGGACCGGGAGGATTGACAGCGCGAACTGCGAATTTTCGAATACGAGATATCCATCCTAGTCATTATGGACGCATTTGTCCAATTGACACGTCTGAAGGAATCAATGTTGGGCTTATTGGATCCTTAGCAATTCATGCGAAAATGGGTAATTGGGGATCTCTAGAAAGCCCATTTTATGAGATCTTTGACGAATCAAAATCAAAAAAAAACCGGATGCTTTCTTTATCACCAAATAGGGATGAATACTATATGATAGCAGCAGGAAATTCTTTGGCACTCAGTCGAGGTATTCAGGAGGACCAAGTTGTTCCAGCTCGATACCGTCAAGAATTCCTGACTATTGCTTGGGAACAGGTTAATCTTCGAAGTATTTTTCCATTCCAATATTTTTCTATTGGAGCTTCCCTTATTCCTTTTATCGAGCATAATGACGCGAATCGGGCTTTAATGAGTTCTAATATGCAACGCCAAGCAGTTCCGCTT